GAAATCGGACATTTGCCGAGTTATTATCCGTTCTCCGCCTTATTATAGGAGATATTTACCAGATTAGACTCTGCGCTCTCCAAGACTCTGCCACTCTTACTCTTCCACTTGACAGGTACGGATATATTGGACTCATAGACCGAGCTGCTTTCTTTATGCAAGGTAATATAGGAATCATTCTATTTGACCCACTACGGTCGTGACAGGTTTAGCATTGTCGTCAACTAGGAAGACATCAGTCAGCTTCCCGCCAATGAAAGCTGGTGACTTCTGTTCCAACTGAACTGGGAACAGTCAGGTGCCACCCATTGGACGCATGAGCCAATGTTCTACACACAGAAGGACTGCACATACATAAACAAACAATTAAGAATCCTAGCTGCATCTCTCACTCTTGGCCTCTTATCAGAGTCTGGGTGCACACAAATAAGCCCCACCATGAGCATCCTCTCCATCTCTAGTGCATCAACCTTGGATCAGCCCCTGAGAAACAGCATCCACAGAAGCGAAAGATATGATTGTATTGACTCAGAAGATCAAAATTTTATCAGAGAAACCAACCAAAAGAGAGAGAAAGCTTCTTCAAGAATGGGTGATCAGAATCAAGAACCCATTGATGCGCAAAACCCGTGGAAGTTACAAAAAGCATGGATCGAAGAATATAGTTAATTTGCTTTTTTTAATTAATTGTGCCTAAATTTCGCCAGCCTAAAGAGGCTGTGCCGGGCTGTGCACTTTCAGCCCATCACATCAAGGTGACAGGATTCGAACCTATGGCCCTCTGTACCCAAAACAGATGCGCTGACCAGACTGCGCTACACCTCGTCTCACCCCCTCAGCATATAGATCCACCCGATCGATGAAGACTCGAACCGAACTCGCCCATCCTTTTTTTTGGGCATAGGGACGCGAGAACCTAATCAACCGCTTTTTTTAGAAAATCTGCCTCCACTCCAGCAAGACAAGATAGGGCGACGCCAAAAAGCCGTATAGTGCAGGAGCGCTCACATTTGATTTTGGCTTCCTCTTTAATTAACTTAAATTTAAGAAAACCCGGCTCGGCTACCTGTCCTTTGGACCCAAAGCCCGCTTAGAAGTGGATTCGAACCACTGACACAAGGATTTTCAGTCCTTTGCTCTAACCAGCTGAGCTACCTGAACCACTTTCCTAAAGTATGTTTTCTTCATCGAATAGCTACCTTACTTACCACTTGACTAGTCGGGGAAAAGCCCTTTACTAATAACAAGAAAGAAAGGTTTTTTTTCGTTCGTCAAGCTTTCGAGCAGCTCTTTCAACTGCCGCCTAATCTCCTCTCCCAACATGCTCAAGAACCGAGAGCCGCCCAGGGACTGCCGGAGGGAGCTTGCTTATAAAAAGAAGATAGGCCGGTCAAAACAACGCGCAACGGGCTCTCCGCTCACTAAGTAGTGCTATTCTGTCCTCCGGGGGACTCCACCAACACCAAGAGGTTCTTTCTCTCACGTAATTTCGCCCGCCCGTTCCACTTCCGTGCCGGAGGAAATGGGATTCGAACCCACACAACAACGACCAACTCTAACTGTCGCCCGCTAAACCACTTAGCGACCGGTATTTCTTCTCACACAGTACCAATCGCTACGAGATTCTCTAATAGCTTCAATCGCATTACATACAGTGATTCAAAAATCAAATGCAACATTGCGCGGATCAAAACCCGTCTCAAGTGGCTTGGCTAGGGGGCGGAAAGGACGAACTTCATTTTTAAGCAGCGGGATATCTTTTCATTGCTAAGACCGCCTCATTTCTCAACCGGATTCGCTACCTTTTTAGTCTCCCTACGCAATTCTATTAGGCACCTTTTGTCCTTGCTTTCTCGATCAAACTCTCTGACGTCGAAGAAAGACTTCGAGGAGCAGGGATTATTTGAAAGACTTTATTTTTTTACACTTAACACCAAGCCGCCAATCTTTACTTAAGTAAGTACAAGCAAGGCAATGGACTCTATCAAGAAGGTATGGAACTTCTCGACGCACCTCTTGAAATTCCTTCTTTGCCACATCTCTCTTAGCTTATTTTATAAATAGTTAGCGGTTAGAGGGAAGGATCACTCCTAAAAGCAGCCGGGATCTTATATACGAGAGCACTGCTGCCACTTCAGAAGGAAGCTAGGGACTTCTTTCTGTCGATACCTTTACTTTAGAGAATGAATGAATAGGGGCGAAGCGGTTGAATTGGCTTCCATCGAAATCGAGATTTCCTCTGCCTCTTATCTTATATTTATATTTTAGGCACTCGAAGCATATTGGAAAGTTTCCAGTAGAGCGGGAAGAAGGCTTAGTCAAAGACTTTCAAGAGCTTGTAGGAGGAAATTTATCAAAGGAAGGGGAAGAGCCCGGCAAAGCCCGAAAAAAGAGATTGAATACCCGGAATTCGCCGATAAACCCCTCCGAAGTAATTCAATATTTGAAGCCAGAGGTTCCAAGTCCGTAAGCTACTCTGATTGAACTCGACATCAGTGATTTCGAGCGTTACTGAAAAGCAAGGGCATTTTGGAAAAGACCCTACTACTAAACTAAGGTTCTTTTGAAGATTCCTTTGGTGGTCACCGGTGGGTTAACGATAGAAATCTGTCTTGGTGTTCATCACCAGGTTAAACAGGTTGTAAAGTTAGGCCGTCGATCAGGGTGGCTGTATGTTGCACTTTACTGTAAACAAGCATCAACATACATGCTTGATGCACTATTCTTCTTCTACTCACCCTAAGAGGTTGACCGAACTATCTGTTCCCATCTCTCTCACGAGGACGGGACTCCCAAGGATCATTCCCCCGTTTCACCGTAAGGTGATCCGTAGGCGTGATGATCGAGCAGATATAGTAGTCAAGTTGTATCTTTCTTTACTATAGCAAAAATGAAAAAATTGGCTAAGAAAGTGGATAGATCAACTTTATCTTCTATCTCTACTCCCCCTTCTAATGTGAAGGCCTTGGCTACCGATGCTGCGAATTCTTTTTTTATATTTAAAGAATTACTGCAAAGGTATGTTCCGTCTATCTCTAGTATTCCTTTGCTACAAGGAATGACTTGGGATCCGACCTGGAAGGCCACACCATCTAAGATGAAGCCTATCCGATTGAAGGGCTCTCGTCGTAAGAAAGGAGTTCCATCTGTCTTCCGAGCCTTCCCCTTTTAAATCCATTCAAGGTTGGTTTCAACTTGCTGAGTCTCGGAATCAGTTCTGTGGGCGTCAACAAGCTAATTGGTTAGGCGCGTTGTGGTTTCCTTGGACGAGGTATTGTTTTGACCCTAACAACGAACTCATCTCGCAGATAGGTTTTTCTTCATTTGAGGAAGCTTTTAGAGTCGGACATCCTTGTCCAGAGTTTGCTGAGGTTATGCCCAGCCTCGGCCGACTAGGTCAGTCTATAGAGGGTGGGGGGAAGCGTAGGATATTTGCCATAGGTAACTGGGTTATCCCGCGTGTTTTACATCCCCTTCATAAGTGGTGTATGACGGTTCTGTCGACACTCCCTATGGATGGGACTTTCAACCAAACCGCTCCGGTGGAACGGCTCATCTATAACGTATTATGTAGATCTTAAGGAAAGCAGACGGGGAAACAATCAATAAGCTTCCTGCCTGGTATCTTATTGGATGCACTGGCCAGGCTATCTCATAGTCTGGTACTCACTGCCAGTAGACTGAATCAGGTAGACAGTCAGCTCTCTTACAGCCGGTTACTGCGATTGATTGGGGAGAGAGTGCTAGTCTAACTGCCGGTACGGGTATGCTAATAGATAGAGGATCCGCCAGTCCTAGAATCGGAAAGTAGCTTGTCTGCCGGACTGGCTGCTTCATTGAATGTGTCGATCTTATTCTATATAAGGAGTTGATTTGCATCCTTGTCCGGCAGTTAGCTAAGCGAGAAGCTGTGATCGAGGAAGCCCCGCCCAGTAGTGCCTCTACTCTACTAGTCCTAGTACTAGATACTAGATAGACAGGCCGATCACCGGTGGCATAAGATCCTTCTCTGCTTGTCTAACTCAAGCCAGATAGCAGCAATCACTCGAAATAGTCATATGCGGAACACATGCAAGTCCAGATTGAAAGATAAGAGAGCAAAGTCTATCTCTGAAGACCAAAAGGAAATGTTGGGGGGACAGGTCTCTAGGGAAGAAATGCCAGAGGTCTAACCTAACCGTTTGTTTCATGCAGTGAAGCGGGCTAGAGCCAGAAGTACGGGATTGTTTGAAGGCCTTTCCGGTTTCACTAAATAGTCAAGTGAAGGAGACCCACATGCCCACTTCTCCTTATAGACTCTTCACAGTCACAAGTAAGTATGAGGGATCCGAGATCTTTTCAAACAACAAGAACGGAACATCAGGACTTTTTCTAGTTAGACTTCTCTAGACAAGCTAGGCTCGCCCACCGGTAGGCTAAGAGACTTTCAGAGCTGAATTTAAGATGTTTATTGCTTTCAGCATGCTTTGCTTCAAAACAGAGAAGAGCGGAAACAATTGAATTACCCGAGGCTATCCCAGTTCCTGTTTCGCTAACACGAGGAAAGTCTGTCTTTTTGGCATAAATCTGTCTTCTTCTTTAAACCCGGAAACTCTTCCTTATAGTCTACCTACGCAACTATTTTGAAGTGAAGCAGGCTGAAAAGCGGGCTAGGCTTGCTGCTGGGGTTGCCAATATTTAAGAGCTCGGCCTTGAGCCCTACCTAAATCAATTCCCTTGCGCCTAGGTCTGGGATCGAGCCCTTGGCAAATTAGGTATTAAGTCATAGATGCGCCTTTCGACTGGCATTCCGTCCTCCAACACCAACTGCTGAAATAGCAGCCCCCAACTGATTCAATGTCACTTGGTATCGGATCCTTCCTAAATTAATTTCCCCTTCCGAAATCTATGATTCTTGGCTACTTGATTAGGCATTTCCATCTCTCAGAAAGCGCTTTAGCTTAGGGCTGATCTTCCTCCTTACTTCTTTTTATAGCGCAAGTGACGAACTATAGCCATTCGCGGTCACCGCTGTCCTACTTGACTTTTTTATTAAACCTCACCCGGAAAGCGAACCCAAGGCAAATCTCGCCCCATCAAGCATTTTCACTCGAGCGCTGACCAAGAGACAAGACTCACCAGACTCCATTGCTCCTAAGGCTTCTAGAGAGTCTGACTAATGGCATACTTTTTCAGTCGAATGCTCCTGGGCAAAAGGAAGATGACATAGACTATGCCTTTTATTCAAAAGAGCCATCACAGCTTATGAAAGAGCAGCTTGGAAATGGCTAATTAGTTTAAGGTACTGACCAACTGAGACGGAGAGAGCCCTTTTTCAGTGTTGTCGGAATAGGACCTTTTGGTGGTTTAAAGGGCATTACATTAGGACTTTAGTCAAGAGAGTACGACTTTGGTTCTGTTCGCAGATCAGGAACATTCCTTGGCTGCGAGTTAAACGATCGAACATCAACAACGGCAGTCACTTTACTAAAAACTAGAATGATAGCAGAATGGCTTCAGGAAACTGCTAATAGACGAGTAGAGGGATTGGAATGATTGCAACACCCTCACTTCCAAGACTGGACGGTTACCTTAAAAAAAGAGGAAGAGAGGGAAAGGCCCCACGCGGTTAAGAAGCTGACAGAGAAGCTACTGAGCATGGACATCCTCACTGACTGAGCGGGATCAGAATTCCCACTAGAGAAGACGGGAATCGAGTCAGGGGTCATGTCCGGCTTATCCCCGTCTTGTATTAGTGAGAGACGGAACGGACCGGACCCCTTCTTTCTTAATCAGACGATTTATCGCCTCTCATGTATGATTTTGATTAAGGTGTGGTATTAAGTACTAATAGTGAGTCTCAATCGACTGAAACCTTCACTCCACAATTCCTCAAAGAAAGCAAGCAGCAAGTCAGTCTGCGCATAGCATACTCTCTCAGTTCTTCTCCTTTGAGAACCAGTCGAAGGGGAGTGGGCCAACTCGAAATGGACCAATTCGAGAAAAGGGTCAAGATATGGTGCTGCGGTCAAAAAAAGGAATGCTTTAACCATTCAGCCACAGGTTTGGTACGAAAGCCCTCCCTTTCAAGTAAAGGGGACGATCCATCCATTTATTTATTTGTATTTGCCCAATGCTTGAAGATCGATCGTCACAGGGGCGTGCTAAGCCCACAAGATCTTAAGCCAGTGGGCGCTTCCAGTTAGGCTATAGGAAATCTCCCCAAAAAGCTTTCCAACTCGCGCGCGATTTAACGAAGAAAAGGAGGCTTTCAAGCGGTTCGGCTGATTCAATCCTGTCGCAATGGAAAGGAAGTGAAAGTCACTCGACCGATAGAGAGAGGAAGCGAAACGACCACGGTCATTCTCTAAAGAAAGAGGGACCTTCTCTGGTCACTGACACCATCTTTCTTCGATCGACCGAAGCAAGAGCACCAACCAAGTTTAGTCGCAGCAGCCACAAGAGCCTCAGGCGAAGCTAGCTCGTCAGGTGAGGCCTTTTAAGTAATTCCTGCCACCGACCGGACGTCCGATAGAAAGTGAAGTGCGTCTAGCCATTGATGGATCCACACCCGAATTGCTTAAATCTAGTATAGTGGGGCTTCTTCCGATGTCGAATCGGGCGAAGGATAACTTAGTGCCAGAAAAGAGGATCCTCTTTCGAAGGTCAGGGCGATAGAGAGACTGGCCAAGCTCCCCAACTTCGTCAGCGGACATAGCTTCAGAAGAACTCCCCAAGGTTAAAGAAGCCCTGCTTGACCTCCTTCCCGAAGAGAGGCGGACTGGACCTGGCCTGGATCGATCAACTGAACTGCCTTAAGATACGAATGATAGCCCGTAACAGACCATTCTCGGGGCACAACAGGCGATTCGATATTAGCTGATGTAGATGAACTAGAAGGGCTTACGACGAATAGGCTCTTTGATGGAATAGTAGATGTCGGCATTTCCGCTCCTAAAGGAAACAACAGTATTAGATTTCTAAGGTGCAAGGATGGCTTCTTTTGAAGAGTTTGAGGAGCGAAAGCCACTCGACCAACGGGAGAGGAGCGAAAAGGGTATTTCCTCGATGGGACGAAAGAAGCAAAGAGCACTACTTCTCAGAGATAGAGTTATTGGCTAAGAAAGCAGTCTATAGTGAAGTTTTAACAAGTAAACTGCCCTTGCGGTTCGAAGGTGCCATCCATGGGTATCTGGCGAAGAACCGCCATCAACCTATCATGGACAGGGGCTAACAACCTCTGATTGACGTAGTTTCCTATGCTTTAGGGTGGGTTGATAGGGAAGAATAAAAACCGAAGATGAGTGATCTGCCCTAGTTGATGAGCCAGAAGTGGGTGAACCGTAGTTTAACCCGGATTTCGATATCATAGAAGTACTAAATACGAGGTGATCCTGTAATTATGATAATAAACGCCCTTCGTTGCGAGGTGAATTAGACCATAAGATAGGTACCGGAGATGTGGAAATAGGAAATGGGACCTGGTCTTTTTACCGACGAAATGCGTAGGAAGTGGTGATGCTACGTGCAATGTTCTTGAAGGATGGTCTAAGACTTAAGAATTCCATTCCACCTGAGGCAAGCTATGGCGGGAAGTCTATTTTATCCCCAACTAATTAAATTACCTGAATAAATCGAAGAACCTAATGGATCGAACTCATAGGTTCAATTCCTTTTCTTATTTAAGTAGCTGCCCTTTCTGTCTCACTTGATGAGGATTTCTAAGCTCTTCCTTCGTCCTTCCTTGGGTGAGCTGACGTTCTTGCTGTCTCACTCAAACCTCTTGCTTTTTATTCTTTGTGTGGCTCTTGAGTAGGCCAAGTAAGTAGGCTATGTTTTCCTATTTTTCCAGGAGATCTAGAACCTTTTCCGGTTTTCTCTTGCGCTTCAATGCTTTTTGGTTCTTGCTTTGTACCTCGTAAAATAAAAAGAATAAATGTCTAAGTCTTCTATTGGTCTATGAGTTGATGGTGGTCTAATAGACCTAGGGGAACCCAGAAGTGCTCGAAGTCTTCAAGTCCATCTCTTACCCAATCCTCAATCAAAGAGCTTCACTTAAGCTAAGCCTCCAAACTAAGGGATGAGTTGAGTGAAACTTATTTACCGAAAAAAGTACTAATCTTCCTTCAGGTGGTGAAGTTACTGCTGTTGAAGTAGATCGAGTCTATGCTTTTCCTGGTCTAGCCCCATGCTCTCTTTTCAAAGTAGTAAGCGCAGGAGCTGCTGTCGATTCTTCTATCATTCGAATTGTTTCAGTCTTGTAGCGAGGGCCTGTCGATCGAGTCAATGTCTTTCCGGTTGTGTAAGGGCAGTCACTGCAATCAGAAAACAAAAAAATTCCTAGCTTGGGGTCAGGAGTTATAAAGTCTAAAGAAAAAGTAAAAGGGTAAAACCATATCTTACTGAAGAATCTGACTGAATGAGGATCAGAGAGCTCTTTATGTGGTCTCACTTTACCACCATATGAAATGCGCGAAACTTCGATTGGTGGAAGCCAGTCCATGAAGATTATCCCTTTTCTTACGTGCAATTCCCCTCTTTCGGTAAGCATCCAGTATCTCAGCAAATGAACATTTCTCTAAGCTTCTCCTGTAGCTTATACGTCGTTTGAAAGCTGCTTCAAGGATCCAACGAATAGCTAAGGTTCGTTGACGATCCCTGGCTACAATCCCAGGGGCATCATAAATAGTACCTGCCACTCCTACTTTTTCCACTTCGCATATGGGCTTTATATTCTCTACGGCGTCAACCATAAGTTTGATTACATCGCGTTCAGTTTGAGCTGGGAAGTAAACTAGGTTTTGCTATTCCTTCTCGAGCTTCTATTTCATACCTTAAAGGAGATTCGAGAAAAGATAGAATAGGAAGACGTGTTTCCAGAACAAACAAGATACGGGTTGAGAGGGGGAAGTTAGCAAAGTTAGACAAGATTGGAATGGGCATAGGAACATGTATTGATGTACCAGATCGGCTAATGCTCCCAGGTTGATGCAATGTATTCCACCAGTTGACTGAAGACTTTATTATTGGTATATCGATCGGTCCAGCACGGATTGAAATAGGAGCCGGTTCGACAGGAAGCTTTTGAAAACGCAGTGCACCCAGGTAAATAAGAAACGAGATGAATACAGAGGTTAAACGAGCATCCCACACCCAAAAGGTGCCCCACATAGGTCTTCCCCGAAACCCCCCAGTAACTAAGGTAAACAACGTAAAAAAAGCACCCATTTCTGTACCGGTTCCGGAAGAGCGAAGAAAAAGGGGATGTTTTGTTAATAGGAATAATAAAGTGTTTATAGCCGTAGCGATATAAACAAGAATACTCATCCGAGCCGCAGGAACATGTACATAAAGAATACGAGAATTTCCACCTTGTTGAAGATCTAATGGTGCTACCCGAAGACTTAAATGAATAGCCATCGCTGTTAAGAACAACCGAGATCCAATGAGAATTAGCGCACAGCTTCTGGTCTTTGACATCAAAAAATAAGGTTGTAATAACGATAACGAAAGGGACATCTGATAATTTTGTCCTAGCTAGTGGAACAAGAAAGACATGGATCTATATTCAATACGCAATCAAAGGATTTCTCCCAACGAATAATTCCCCCTGCTTAGTTTTCGCTCCGCTCGTGCGTGGCACTCCTTGCTGGCGGAGCGGCATACCGGAAAAAAGAAAAAAAAAAAAAAAAGAAAGAAGAGAGAGCCCCCCCAAAAAACCCGACTCTACTATTATCATCTTTCTAAAAAGAGATGGTAGTAGTGAAGGGCTCTTCTGACCTGTCGATATGGAATACTGTTTCGGGTACCTTTCGATTTGATTTAGATGATTTCTGTACGTTTTTAAATAAAGTGCCTTCCCCTCCGGATAAAAAAGAAAGCCCCGTATCTGATCTATTTTTTCTAAGACACTTTGACGAGCATACCCGTCCTCAACAAGTGCTGCTTCGATATGTTTTTCAATTGGAAGTTGAGTCTGAACAAAGGAGTCCACATGTGTTTCGTCATACACATAACCCAACCAATTTGCCCTTAAGCGCAAATTTAGGTCTCTAAGACGGGTGTTGTCATCGAGAAGCGGAGGCTCCAGTTCGGGAATAAAAGGCTGTTGATTTTCCGGTGCTCCAGCCTGAGGTTCTGGAGCCCCCCCGGGGTAAGCGAGCGGATTAGGAAGGGGGTGGGCAACCTCTTCCTCCTCTTCCCCTAAAACGTCGAGGTCGAAAGAGGTCCAGCCCGAGCTCGAACCTTCGTGTGAACCCACACCCACTATGGAGTTGGATCCACCGGACGAATGGCTAGTAGTGGGAAGTACAGGGGAGACGAGAATATCGAATAAAACCGAATACAAGTTATAAATGGTCAAGCTATATCTAACAAAAATAAAAAGAAAAATGGAGCCTTTCACTAAAGAAAGAGCCCGCTGTAACTGGGGCTTTGTTATATAACTGAAAAATAGACGAACTTGGAGACCCAAAGGGAGGTAGTGGAAGAAAATAGAAATAAAGAAGAGGAAAAGGCATGACCAGAAGAATTGTGTGAAATAAGTGAATTTATCCAGTTGAGGCACGACCATAGAAGTAATGAAAACAAACGAAAAAGTAATATTCAATTAACTACCTAGACCGGCCTGTTCTTATCTAAACACAACGCGAAGAGACTTGACTGAATGACTTGATCGATCGTACTAGATAGATAGGTATCAGAAAGACCATAATCCTTTCATACGCTATTTCTAGGGAGGCCTTCTCAATCGAAAATGGAAAGAGTCAAGATTAGCCTACTGAACGATTCTTTCTACCACTTACGTAATTTCTTCTCTTTGTAAATTTATAGAATAAGGGAAAGATAACTCCTAAATGCAGCCGGGATCTTATATATATTATGCCGCTCGCCACAATAGAAAGACAGTTTTCACGAGCTTCTGTAAGCCTATCCTGCAGCCTATTGGACAAGGCAAGGAAGAAGGAACTCTGATAAAGTCAAAATTTTTGTATTCCCTGGTTCGGTTTACCTGGGCCAGAAAAAGACTAGACACACAAACCTCAAGTCTTCTTTGAATCCAGTTCTCACTTCACTTACCCTCTCGCTACCTTCTCGTTGTTTTTGTTTTAGTTTTGACTTGTTGGCTAACGTTGACCGGCTTCGCGGGACCATTTCGGCCTACACAGGGCTAAGCTCTATTGGGCGTAGCTTATTCGATCCAAGCAAACTACTCGAAAAAACGAGAAGAAAGATCGACTCTTTTATCTAAGCAATTTCTTTGTTTAACTTTAAACAGACAGACGGATACGTAGTGGAATAAGGTGCTGCCACTATAGGTTCGAGTAAGCTGACTGGTCTAACCTCAGATTATAGGTCAATAAGTGAGACAGAGGTTACTGGGGAACGGCGAGAAAGTAAGTCCATCAAAAGAAGTCCATTTACTTCGTAACCTTTACTTGGAAGACTAAACCCGCGCCTTACCTAGGGCTGCAAGTAAGGACTTCACATCCGGATTGGACGCAAACAAGCGCACCAGCTATTTATATAAATTCCCCCTAAATTATCATAGGCCGGTCAGTTCAAAGCTCTGAGAGGGATAAAAACCTCCATATCTTACCACCACTTTACTCTTTGAGTTGATAGCCAAAGAGATATTATAAATAATTAAGGGAGGGGGACCCACAACGAAGGAGGGGGGATACTACTCATGCTTGCTTCAATCGCTTTCTTTATCTTGTGGTCGACTGCAATTGAAAGATTCGTTCCTTTTTTAGGATTGGGGCGGTGTCCGCCCACTAATGTAAAGATTGGGCGGGGGAGAGTTTATTTCGACAAAAGATAATTTATTTTTGATTGAGTTCCAGGCTTAAGAGCCGAATTAGCCATTGGGATTGGTGTACAGACAAGACTGATTGAGATTTGTAATTAGCTGCAATAAAAGAATACGCTCTTTCGACAGAGAAGTGAACGACTCCGATCTGCAGATAAGAATAAGGATAACCTTGAAAGGAGTCTTCTTAGCTTGAAAGAGGCCTTGAAGGAGTGAAAGAGAGAAGATTGAGTAGCCGGGTGAATATCCTTTGCTATTGAATTTGAAGAAGCTGTGGCTCTTTCAATAAGATCTTGGACTGGGATACTAAGCAAGAGAGCCAAAGGGGCGAAACGAGATATAGATGACTGGATCAGTCTGGCTACAAGACCTTGAAAAGGGAATAAGCCCTGGGACTTCTTTTTTAGTTAGAGCTTTCAATTTATTGGTCAGTCATAGCTGCAGCTATAGCCGATAGACTAGGTCTATAGGGCATGCCCTTGAGATGTAGAAGGACTGGTCTTTTCCTATTTTCGGAAGGTAGAAGGCGCTGCCCTATACGTGCCTGCTCGCTTGAGCGACTCTCAGTCATTGTAAATAGATAGAAAGAGCACGAAAGTCTACTGTCTTACTGGATCTGCTCTATGGAAATGGAATTGAAATCCTCTTAGTCCGATTCCTTACGAAGAAAGTCTGACTCTATCTGCTCAATAGCGAAGGGATTTGGGCAAAAGGTGTACGACTTAGTAGGAGAGGTTCTGAAAGAGTGAAGGTAGTACATCTTTCTTTTCCTTTTGATTGAGATGGACTCCTCTCTACTTCTGGGACGAGGTATGACTTAAATAGGAGAGGTGTCCTTCCTAGGTAAGACCAGACCTGGTTGATTAGTCTGCCTTCTGTGATCCGGGAATGGAAATTGGAAGGCGGTAGTTCAGGGACTGTTTTGGGGGCATTGATCCTAGGTCTTAATCTGTTGTCATCTTGGGGGATTCTTGTGGCATATCATCTTCCATATGTAGGTTTTTCCCAATCCTCAAAATGGTCTTTCGATTGTTCCACCAATGCTACTGGAGCACTCTTGATGCCCAAAGTCTTATGGCCGACGGCTCTTAAGGGTTTACACTCAAATGAAAATGAATGCATCCCTTATTCGCCCTGGCTTGGTTAAGCCCAGAAGCGAAAACAAGGAAATCAGTACAGTACCGGAGACTCCTCCGATATAGGCAGGCTCTTTAGGGCGATTCTCCTCTTCCTTAGACATAAAATATAGTTAGACCCACTAGGTAAATAAACGAATTACCAAGGTAAGACACATATCGCAATCTTACATCTACCTTTGCCTTACCCGCAGAAAGCCTTCGCACAGATTTCCTTCCTACGTTTTTAGCGGAGAGAATAGTCTAGTTAGTAGTCCTACAGAAGCCAGAATAAATCCTATAGATTAGAAACTGTAACCTATAATATTATATGCATATCCTAACCTGGGAATATGCGCAGAAAAAAGCACCTTTTTTCACTTTATCATTGGATTGCGAACTTACTTATCCTTTTGATGAGAATGCCACTACTCTTACTTACTATCTTCAAAGCCGCCTATTGGCGTGTCTGGATCAGGTGAATCGCTTGGCTAGATATCTCCTTAAGCGATATATCGTTAACTCCTTAGTTCCGGATAAGAAGGGAGAAGCACGAAAAACCCTAGCTTTCTGTCGATCCTTAGCTCCAACTTGCGTCAGATCCTTTTGCCCCTTACTCTGCTGGATGGAAAGCGGATGCAAGAGAACTCTCAATGGCTGCAAGTAGAACTGCCATTGAACTATATGGATAGCAACTCCCACCGGATGGAGATATCTTAACTTTTTTTTCAAGCCCGCTTGCCGGTAAGAAAAAGAGACAGCTACTGGACACTACGGGGACTGTAAGCGATCTAACAGAACTGGCTTGTTGAACGGAACTCAGACTAGAGATATCAAATGACCCAGGGACTGGACCTCTAGATGTAGCACTGGATGTAAGAAAAAAGTCGCAGAATAGATAGGCAAAGCAGCACTTAGCACTCCAACTAATGGCCTTAAGACTGTTGCAATTGGTACAACTGCTTCAATGGGATAGAAGGAAACTGGCTAAAAAGGATTAGAAATGGACTAGTAAGAGACTCCAATGTAACCTCAAACTCAAATTGGAACCCTAACCCCCGTAACTTCGGGAGAAGGTTGAATGTTTTCTAATTGGTAACCTTGTGCCAAAGCATCTAAGGTGGGTGGGTAGGCGCATTAGACTGAATTAGTGTTTGTTTTGGCATTTGTAGCAGGAGAATAGGAAGAATTGAATGACAAAGCGATATTATCTTATAAGCAGAACTAGCGCTTAAGGTGCCTAAGCGGGGGAAGAAGTAAAGTCTCATCCCTTGACTACGAAACCGAAACTAAGCGGCTATTCTTCATATCGAGAAATGAAGTGAGAAGGATTTCTAGCTAGTCTTCCTTATAACCGGGTAAATGACTTAACCAATCGAGTTGTTCACATTCAACTATGGCAATTCTTGTTAAGAGCTGAAACCAAGAGTTCAGAGCGGCCAAGCGGAATCCTAGTTTCTAAAAGCACTCATTCCCTTAGGATAGGAGCATTCGTTAGCTAATCTTTCTACGCTTAGATCTCTATTATTCTCTCTTTCTAGTTCGAGGGGGGCAGATAAGGTTTTTTTTATCCCTTAAAAAAGCCTTTTTCCGTTGCTCGAAGCAACCACGAGCTCTAACTTAAAGTAGGTCTAGAACCACTAATATTAAGTTAAGTTGTTTTTTCTTTTCTCCAGGCTATAGCGCGAGAGAAACGCGAACAGCGGATTCTCAAGCAGGGGATTCGTCGAAAACAACCTATCTGTCTACTTGCTTTCAGTTCTGTTCCCGTCTCGATCTTTTTTATTTAATATGGGAGCCGAAGTCGACCCTTCCCCAGCCTCTTGAAGGAAGAGGTTTTGAGCGTGCAGTTGTAGCTGGAGGGAAGTCATCCCCTCCTCAAGGGCCCCTCTCACTGAACACCTATCTATAGAATATCCGTTGGGCGAGAGCCCTTCTACTCGGCACCGTCGGATCACCGGACAAGTTTTTGTACAGTTGCTTCAGTAGCGATTTCTATCTATATACGATATTTCGTTCGCCTTTGTGGGCTTGGAAGCGTCATAGAATCAGCTTTACGCTTCGGGTAAAGGTCCACTTTCTCGCCCAATAGGAGTGTTCCGGCCCATGAGAAGTTCGGTTGCGTAGTGTTAACTCAGGTGTTGTCTACCCGAGCGGTTATTTCCACTTTGATTCGTTTCCATGGGTCCAGTCCTTTCGGGTCAAAGTATCTCTTAATTTATTCCTTTGGTTAGCGGGAAGGGCTCACCTGCCTTGATCATGCTTGGCCGACCTCTACTGATGTATCTGTCATTAATGGAAGCACGAGGGAACGGGTTTCATCGGCAGGCTTTTTTGGTTCGCAAAGCTTGCACTTCCCGGCGAACGAATTGAATGAATCATCATGAAAATTAATTAAACACGTCCGTTACTTAAATACCAGTAGGCTGTAAAAGCAGCTCCCCCTGAAAGCCGTATGGATCCCTTCGCTCGATCGGCAGGCTCTCCTCCCTACAGAGTTGCTTCTGTTCGAAGAGAAGAGCGACGCTGGCGGCGGGGCAGTCGAATATGCCCCATACCAGCACCAAGTGTCCGCCCGTATGATCTCAAAGATAAGAGGAGCTTTCTAATCCCCCCCACTACCTTGTGCTTGCCGGTTACCAAAAAACTATGTTGCTGAGCCAACTAGCCTGGTCCCGATCACGTTCACAACCAAAGACTCCCTTCTATGGTCTCAGGCGCTAGTTTACCAAACAAACTATCAAACATGGCAACAACGTTTGCACGCTGTGCTAGTGGTTTTACTTTCATCGCTACTTGGAACCGATAAACCGCACAGAGACGTTCTCGAACACTCTCTCTACGTCATTTTCAAGCGGGTATCCAGGTAAATCCAGCTTCAAGACTGGCTCGAGGAAAGGACCTAGCTAACATCACTTCAATGAAGATTAGCTGCCTAACTAAGATAGAAGTAGTTTGACGGCGAGGAAGAGCTTGAAGAAGGAAGAAGTACCATTGGCGAAGTAGCTTCCTCCAGTCTTAGTATGGGGTGTACCCGAGAAAGATACAAAGCAGCTGAGATCAGAGTGAGTAGCATTGATCTCTCCGTTTGGTCCGACTAATTAATGTAAAAAAGATTCCATCGATCGGTGAAGCACATTAACGGAAGTGTGCACGCTAGCGCTCTACTCTAAGCTTCTAGTTAGCTCAAAAAAAAGGAGCTAGAAAGAAAAGGTAGGTTGAATCTTAAAAGTACTCTGTGGGGGTAACTATGTTAAGTTAATTGCGTATCGTAAAAAAAAAAGAAATGTTATGGGAAAGAAATTGCTACTCTATTCGATGGGCCAGGAACAATCGAAACAAGCCAGACCTGTACGGTCTCTCTTTGAATCCTTACTTAATATGCTTAATATGGTGATACCCCCGATTGTACCAACCTACATATGTCTCTCCTCCATCAATCGGTACTAGTTATTGTAATTTTTATTCCTTGATTTGTCCGATGAGAAATGCGAAACGAAAGAAGGATCCTCCTGCTGGGAATTAGATCCCCCCCCTACAGAGATGAATTGATCGATTCATCGGATCCTAGGTCGGGACTGACGGGGCTCGAACCCGCAGCTTCCGCCTTGACAGGGCGGTGCTCTGACCGATTGAACTACAATCCCAGGAATAAAAATTAGGTGTACAGCCTAAAAATTCTTAGATTAGATATATATTATCTTTAATTTCTCTTCATTATTCATATTTTATGTCCTAGGACATAGATATTCTAGATACCAATTATGAATCGCCCGCCAAAGTCTTCCTACTTCTCAAATGTTCCAATCAGATCCGAAGATAAATCAATCAAAAGTCAGTGGACCTGAATTGAATCATGACTATATAAGCTATTCTGATATTCAGATTCGATATAGATGAAATCGTGGAAGCGGACCTTTTATTTCCTTGGACCACGTATGAATTCGTCGTCCGATTGAATCTTCTTGTTCCTGAATGCTTCATAGGAATCCATCGCTATTCCTTTCTTCCACCGAGAAAGGTTCATTCCGAGTCACAAGAGCAATTTATCTCTTTTTTTCGTTATGGTAATGCAATGCAAGAGGTCTTGGAAATCGGGTTGTTTCTGATGATGAAAACCCGATATTTTAAGGTCGGTAATGTTAGAAGACGACTGTCGGTATCTGATGGTAAGTAAGATACCTATGGTCGGTATATCTTTGAAAGCTCAGACGGATATAAACGGACTCCTCGAGGGCTACTTAAGGCACTTTAGTGCAAGCAAACCAACCAGAAGGACTGGAGCTGTTGGATGTTGCTCGGTGCTGCTATAAATTAAAAACCAAAAAGCTCTGCGTCGAACTTCAGCCCCTTCGAGTTGGCGACGGGGCAACAGCCTCTGACGCCCCACACCGTTGCGGCAGGAGGAGGCTTGCCCATCAGCCTACTTTGCCAAGACGTGGCAGGAGCGCAACGACCTAGCCCAAACCTACTTAAACTAAAGGCCTTAATGTCAAATAAAAAAACCGAGGAAAATAACGTCAAGTAGAAACGAACAAGGTCTTACGGCACGATCGCTATCTCTTTTCTTTTTCTTTATCTCTCCTCTATAGAA